AAAAAAGAAATATAAATTAAATGGATTAAAGAAATAGTGGGTTCCATCGTTTCTATGGTTACTTCTTAAACGGTGAGGTCTTCTCTATACACACCGGAGCCTTTAACTTTATTTAATCAATGTTATTGAGAACTTGTATGGTTCACACCACACTCTTTGGCTCTACCCCCGAATTATCCAGTAAGAGGTCTTTCACAATCAGACCTGCCTATACAGTAACGGTATTTAATTATGAAAGTTAGCTGGGTAGCTGACCCTTGTAGTCCGTTCTTGACCGAGTGGGAACTTCATTTTTATGTTTTTTTCATTTAAATTAAATAAGATTTCTTCCGCTTAATGGATAACCATTTGCTACCAATGGAGAATTGCTTATCATCTTAAATTCAGGTGATTAGATTTGCACCAACGGAAACCATAAACTTTAATACACAATATAAGCGATCAATTTGCTTATTTTTAGATAGTGAAGGGCGTTCTTTCTTCTATTCTATCCTATTCATAGGTACTGATCATTCATACTGGAAAGCGTTTTTCTTTCTTTTTTTGTGCCAGCTTATGATCTAAACGAGTCGCACATACACCCTAGTACATGTTCCTCGACGCTGAGGACATCCCCGAAGAGCGGGGGATTTCGTGACATTTCGAATTGGCTGTCTTGTATTTCTAATAAGTTGTTTAATAGTTGGCATGTTGAATCATATACATAATGGGCTGGTTTAGATTGATCCTAACCGGATGATTTTGAATTTTTTCGATTTAATAGAATAGTAAACTCATAGATAAAATAGAAAATCACGGATTTGCACAAAATTCATCTTTTTTTCATTCAACTGCTACAAGATCAATAATTCCATAAGCTTGGGCTTCTGTTGCTGACATAAAAACGTCTCTTTCCAAGTCTTCAGATACAACCCATAAAGGTTTGCCCGTCCTTTGTGCATAAACCCTTGCGATGGTTTCGCGTATTTTCAGCAGCTCTTCCGCTTCCAGGATAAATTCTCCCGTTTGCGCCTCATAAAAAGAAGCAGCAGGTTGATGGATCATTACCCTGATGATACAAGGGTTTTCTATCTGGTGTGATGAAACGAACAGAAAAGAAAGATTAGGAAAAAAAGATAGAATTATATAACCGTACGGGCATCATCTTTTGTGCATTGCATACGGCTCTAGAATCAAATTGACCCTTTTACCCTCCATTGAAGAAAGATAAAAATAGAATTTATCAGCCCCAGATGGGTAAATGATCAAATTGCCACCCTTCCTTTCGTAGGAGTTCAAAAATGCTATAAAAAATACTATGATGGCTCCGTTGCTTTCTATTTTTAAATGGATTATTTTTTATATCTTTGATTGAGCAATCCCAAAGTTTCTTTTTTTTTATCCAAAAAATCTTTTTTCGCGCTCTTTTTTATAACAAAAATATTGTTTAAGAGCCCTTCGGTGTGAAAACAAAAAAGTTTGTGACGCTGGATTGAACTTCCGATAGATAATTGAAAATTGGAAATCCCTGTTATCTCATACTACTCTCTCGATACATAATCGAATCTTTTGGAAAAAAGACAATACAAAAATTTTTCATATCGAATTCGAAGTGCCATGCTATTATTACTTTACTTTATTATTACTTAATATTCATATGGCGAAGGCATAGTTCTCTTTTTTCTCTCAAATAAAAAAACCTCATTGGCGCCAAGCGTGAGGGAATGCTAGACGTTTGGTAAGTTCTCCTGCAGCTAGGAGAAAGGATCCCATTGACGCGGCTAAGCCCATGCATACTGTATGGACTTCTGGTCGCACAAATTGCATAGTATCATAAATCGCTAATCCGGCTATTACCCATCCGCCAGGAGAGTTTATAAACAAATACAGATCCTTAGTATCATCTTCGATACTGAGATATACCATAAGACCAATAAGTTGATTCGAGATCTCGCTATTAACGTCTTGGCCTAAAAAGAGTAATCTTTCTCGATAAAGTCGGTTGATTAGGGTAAAATTGTATCCCTTAAGAACCGTACGTGCACCTTTTGATGCATACGGTTCAAAGAAGATTGCGAAAAAAAAAGAATCAATGTCTAGATTCCAGTCCTGTTTATTTTTGCCTATTCTTTTTTTTTTGATAGCAGGTTTTTTCTAACTTCTAACGAAAGGACTTTTTCTTCGATTTTTCAATAAAGACACGTTTTGGACTTTTTTTGTTCTTCCTTAGAATAGAAAAAAGTCACTAAATTAATCGAATTAACTTCTCATTGATGTATTATTTCATCAAGATTCAATCCAAACCACGATGGTATTTTCTTGTTCGTGAATGGGTCTCTTTCATCTTTTTAGGTTTCTGCTCTACTCCGGGTAAAGATCTGCCCGATATTGATTTGCACATATAGGACAAATCTTCTGATCACCATTTCTTTTTTATGACTTTTTTCAATTAATTTAAAATCTTTCACCAAGTATTTAGTTTAAGATTCCCTCGCTTGACAAATAGGATATCTTTACAAAT